CTTATATCACCCCCCCACTCCAATTCTGTCCATCCTCATCAATGATAGGGAGAAAAAGGAAAGATGAAATGAGTTTATAAACTCCCGCATCTCCAACAAAATGCTTAACCTTATCTAAAATAAAATAATACTGATTGGAAGAGTCTTTAATGAAGACATCAAGTCAAGCTTGTACAGTCTATCTGCCTTTCCCGTTTGTTGAAGACAGTGATAAAAGGAAGAAAGCTTTTTTTTTGAATAAGAGCTAATTGGTAGCGAAACATACAAAATTGTGGATTTTCCCTCAAATCAAATCATTATAGATGAAATGAATATCTTCAGACAGCTGCCCAAGTGAACATTCTACAGTACTAAAAGATTTAGTCAAAATAAAATGGGAGTAAAAAAAAACTTCGCTTATAAAGCGTGCTAATGCCTTTCAAAATCATCCTATTACATTACAAATAAATAGAGAAATTAGGAACCATACCAACCGATATAAAGAAAGCAACCATCACACCGAAACTAACTGCAATAAGCACATTGCCCCCCCTAGCAGGGATTGTTAGATCCGCAAAAGGAAGATCATGCCTAAAGGCCGACGCAACCTGTACGTAAATATCCTGTTTTTCAATAAAAGTTGCTTTATGAAAGCCAGGTTCTAAATGTTTCATTTTCAAAAAGAGTTCATACGACTCAAAAGGAACGAACAAGATGTTTCCCACGGGGGGGTGCTCAAAAGAGGCTTGCGCAAACGTCTACCAGACTGTACAACCAATGCCCAAGCAGACCAAAACCAAGAAACGCCCATACATACCGTTAGTACAAAAACTAACAATCCCCACCAGGATTCTAGTAACTTCTTTTTCATTGTGGACCACACTGCGCAAACCCGCCCCGGACCTGCTATAAGGTAGCATTTCAACCTCTTTGATAGCACCGCGAATATAAGATAAACCAAGAGAATCGCTTAAAAACGGAATCCTATGATAGGATTTTGGTAGATTCAATTCAAATCTTGTGATAAGAAATCACTCTGACCAGGAAAAAGCGAATTCCCATCGCCGATTTAATTTGTTATACGACGGAAATGCATTAAAGAAATTATGAGAGGTTCGCGGTAACACAAATCCGAAAACATACAGCATGAGAACGGCATTGTGAATAGAGAATAAACTCTATTCTGGGATTCAAAAATCCAGGGATTTCCTTATCTAGTAGTGGTTCCTTACCGCTACGGAAAGTGCCACCCCCCAAGTATAAGTATAAAGGGGAGAGTATTCCGCTATCTAATTTCTTATAGAAACCAGAGAACGACATCCGTTTTACCCTAAAGGGGGACATTCATTTGATGTGATGTACTTTTAGGAATGGAACTCCTATTTTGTGGCGTGGATAGGGGTACCTTTCCACATCGAGTTTAGAAAACCTGCATTTTTGGCATAAAGACAGATTCCACTCGATGGAGTTCAATATGAACGAACGATCAGACGTCGAGAAAACCGCTTCAAGCGGATTTCGAACCGAGAAAGATCGAGGAAAAGGCACCTCCGGGCGGATATCTCCAACTTTCAAAAGTCTGGTCTACCTTGTCCTTCGACGTTGTGATCTAGTGCCACGAACCAATCGGAGATTGAATGAATATTCGCTTCTATAGGACCAAGGCCTTATCACGAGCTGGATTCGAACCAACACTTGCGGGGATCCGCTTTCAACCTTACTGATCGTGATTTTTGGTATCCCGGTTCGTCATGCCACAGAGAAAGAAAGACTCCGCGCCAACTAATCCGGGGGGAGAAGGGGCTCGTCTCCCGCAGTCGATCTAGCGACCCCTTTGTCCTTTTTATACAGTTCCTGACAGGTGCTTTTGTGGTTCTTCACTCTAGCCCTGAAGTATTCTGTGAGACCCATTTGTTTCACATGGGCCGTCCGTTCTTTCTATGAAGACCCCATTTCGAGAGGACTCTATTCGGGGGGGTGAAAAATCGTTTTGAGAGTATGCGGACCATTCTTTTTTAGATTCCTTATTAGGTTTTCTAAAAAAGCAATTTCCCTCCTATCTCTTTCCTCCACGGGCACCCCTAGCCCGGGAGCTCTTTCACCCACTGGCTCTTCCGCCAGTTTGGTAGTATAGGAGTCTATATAGTCCTCCAAGACTTCTTTGGGGTCATACGGGGCCTGGGAGGCCAAGGTAGGATCTTTTTCCAGCGTGTGCTGGAAAAGACGTAAAGACTCATGTTTGAGCTCGCGTATTTGCAGATCGCGATTCTCAAACATGAGTAAGCGGGTATACTCTTTCTGAGAGGAAGCATGATCGAGCTCCTCCTTTATGGCAGGCCAGTACTCGCCCTTTCCCTTATCCAGAAGATAGGGGCTGTTGTCCTGCTCGAGTCGTGAAATGCGATTTTGCATGGACGACTCCAAGCTCACATTTTGGACCACTGATCCGTGGTGGGACGGTCCCGCTTCATCGACCGCCACCCTTGGGATCGAAGAAGGAGCCGACGTGCCCTCCATTTCCGTTTCCGAAAAGGGCTCTGCTAGGACGTTGATGTCAAAATCTGTCCAACCAGAGCCCCTACTGCTTCCTTCTATGCTGGAAGCCTCGGAAACAAAACAGTAAAAACGAAAAAAGGAAAAAATAGGCCCAAACCAAGAAATAAATCCGGAATCAAGTAGTTTCGAACGCAAAAACCAAAATAATAGACCAAAAGCCAAATTGAAATGTACGAAGAAAGAAGTAGAAAGCCTGACTTTTTCCTTTCTGTGAAATAATGAAAAAGAAATATCAAGCTGAAAATGAAAATGGAGAAAAGAACTAAACTTACAGGATTGACCCTAGTGCTGCCTTCGGCTCTTAGAAAGCGGTCAAATGAAATAGCTATAACAGGACCCATACATCTCATTATAAATACTAACAAATTTCTCATTCGAACCTCTTTCCTTTGTCCTGCCCCCCGATTTTTGCCCTATCACTAGAGATTACTCCCGATCCAAAGCACCCCTTTTCCATTCATAGAGAAATCCAATCGTTAAAATCAATAAAAAGGCCATCATAGACCAAAATCCAAACGGATCAATCTTGTTGAGAGGTACTGCCCAAGGAAAGAAAAAGGTGACTTCCAGATCAAGGATAATAAATAAAATTGAAACAAGATAAAATCGTATATCGAAACGACTTCTGGCATCACCGAAAGGATCGAAACCACATTCGTAGGCCGACAATTTTTCTGGATAAGTCGAACTATTAGAAGAAAATGGAAAAGGAACACCGAGTAAGATCAAAGAAACTAGTAGACTGATCACTAAATAGATACAAATAGGCGCAAATTCTGACATCACCACAGACCACTTTGTTATTTCGCTCCTTGCTCGCGGAGCGGCATACCGAAAAAAAAAGAAAGGTTTTGGAAGAAAGTACACTGAACACCAATCCAATCTCGACAAAAAGAGAATGACAGCGCGTGCCACACACGATCTCTTTTGAGTTCGTTTGCGGCTCCTTACTTTACTTTATTACTTTATTTAATATTAAATTCTTTCTTCAACAATTTTGAGTTAGAGAGAGAGAAAGATCCTTCCTAAATGGCTTGTCTCCTCTCTGATGATCTTAGAACTACTGTGGAGCGGGGGAAAAATAGGGCTATAAGTAGGCCGTTTTCTATTGCTATAAGGGCTGCTCGCCTTTCTACGGCTTGGCTTCGCTATCGCTCCTATGTGGTGGTCGGCCTAAAAAGTAGTCTTCCTACCAGAATGCCTATTCTCTAGTGCAGGAAGCTTCGCCAGAAGCAAGCAAGACGAGGTCGCTCTGCTTTGTAGACAAGGCTCGTTCCGTACTTGACTTACGAGCTCGTCTAGTACTCGCCTCTATCTCTAAAGGAAGGGGCTTATGCACTCTACTTGCTGTCTACTAAACGAGCGTTAGAGCGAGCGAGCGAAGCCTTCTTAGTGGCTTCTCTTCTTTTTCCTCACCCTATTCTTTCATTTCCGCTTAAGCTTCTCCGGTTTGGGGGATTAATTGATTAGATACCCGAGAACCATAATCTTTCCTAGAAACAGCTTCTACGACGATAGATAGGGGTCAGGTTTGTTTGGCATCTATGCCTCCTGCCCTCCAAACAGTATGGGAGCCTTTCAGCTCGTACTGCTCACACTCCTAGATCTTCACGGCACCTCCCCCACCATAGTGTGAGCTGGGAGCAGCTCCGAAAAGCGAGGCCTACTTAAATTTCAAATGCGCTTTCAACAACGTCAACAACACCACGAAAAAAGTAAACTAGGGTTGCCCACTGATCTGAGATCATAGGTGAAATCCAATCCCTTCGCTTCACGCCAGGCTTGGAACCCGTAAGTCAGGCTCCCCTCGCCTCTCGGAAGCGAGAAAGCGAGCAGCTTTGTGCCAAACCTTTCCCCTTTTATAATAAGAAAAGCTTCATAGCTCCAACCTATACTTTGTTCTGGAAGAAAACCAGCTGAAGGAAGGGCGGCCCCACCCTGTGAAACAAAAGTGTACATACATCCAGAAGGCTGGTTATGACCTTTACTTTCGAGGGCTCCTTTCCATCTATCTTGACCGGGAAGAGGGGGGAGGCTCTTGCGGAAGCCCTGCCCGCCCTTTTCTATTTTGAAAGATCCCTTATATTATATTGAGGATTCCAGGCTTTCCGGACTCGTAACAGACGGCTATAGGAACAAGAAGAGGCGGCTGAAGCCGTTGCAGGTCCTTCTCCTTCCGCCGAAACGACCCTCTTTTTTTGTTTTGTTTGTTCACCACGGCACGAAATCATGAAGAAGCTGGAATAACTCAGAAAGAGAGTGGCGCCTAGCCGTTGAGAGCGTCTGTTGTCTTTGTAGAGGAAGAGTACGATCTTGGACTGGCCCCCTTCGCATGATAACGAAAGCAAAAGAAGTCCGTGCTACTATAAGGCCTCTAAACTCCTCCCTCAGGACACTGTTGCGTTGTCCATGGGGACGGGGTAGCCCCGACTTCCATAGGTCCTTGGTTCGATCTCCTAATGAGAATGGAGGTCCTTGCGCGGGCGTCTCATCCCTAACCTAAGACTTGCTTGCTCTGTATGGAGTGCCCCGTGGTTTCTCAAGTGCCAGCCGCAGAGAGGAATGCCGTCAACTAGGGCGCTATTGGCCACTAACCACTCGCTCGCCGGCCGCTCGGGCTCCGCGTTTCAAGTTCGTTATCCTAACCGTCTTCTCTGCTTCACCGGGAGCCTGGCCCCTTTTTCTATCTTATCTACTGCCTTGCTCCTCGGCTCCCTACTGCTCCAGCCGCTCGCTGTAAAAGCTTGCTTTTCGGGTGGCTCGCACCCCGGGTGGTGCGGCTGAGCCAGAGTGGGCTCAGCAGTCGGCCTATGTTTTCGGGCGCACGCATAAAAGCATGATTAGTTCCACAAATTTCACTGCACTGACCATAGTAAACTCCTTCTCGTTGTACCAAAATAGAGGTCTGATTTAAACGACCAGGTACAGCATCACATTTGACACCTGAGGAAGGTACAGCCCAACTATGAAGTACATCAGCAGATGTTACAATAATACGTATATGAGTTTTTGCTGGTACAACCACTCTATTGTCCACTTCTAATAAACGTGATTGACCCAATTCTGGATCATCTTCTGGAATCGTATAACTGTCAAAAGTGAGTGACTGTTCATCGGAACTGTTATAGTCCGAATACTCATAAGGTTGGGTCGACGCCCGCCTCCCCCCAAACTGTACTTGCAAGTTTCCCCGCAAAAAGCTCTCCACGCCTACTCTTAGAAAGAGCACTATTTTTCTTTAGTTTTAGGTAGTTCTCCCGACCGTAAGACCCTTTATGAGTAAGAGGAATCGAAGGCCGGGAAAAGTTTATTGGCAACGGGGGACCCTTTCTTACCCAGCGCTACCTACCCTATGTATTCGAGGGGGAGGCTGTAACCGAACTGGTTCCACACACATAGGACAGGCAGAAGGTATGGGACGACCAGTTCACCACGAAAAGCGAATTCTATCTTATAGTCGTCTTCTTTGTTCGATAAATGCGCAGTGGAAAAGGATGCTAGTCGGCTCGGCGAAGTTGTAGGCTCTAAGAAATCAGATCCAGAGTGATTCCTCACCTATCCTGTCAGGGGCCCAGTTGAACGCTCGAGTATAGATTTTCTATGCTCATGTGAACGGCCGGGGCATAAAGCTCGTAGATCTAAAAGGATCCATCCATAGACCTGACCGGATATCGTGAACAAAAACAAAGTAGGTTTTTAGTAGTCGTTCATGAGACCTCGAATTCCCACGTTCCAGCGTGCATTATGCCAACAGGTCCCATCCCCAACTCTAGCTGAGAAGTTGAGTCACCCTTCTTTTTTTTTTTTCATTTATTGAAAAATAGAGTATATATCCTGTATCGATCATAGGATCACTCTATGAATAGGTCAATTCTCTGTGACCTCCCACCGTTCACGACATCCCTTGCTTCTCGCTGCGAGCGGCTCCTCGGTGGAAGAGTAGAAGCGCTGGTCCCCTTCGGCCAAGTTGCTTGTGCCTGCTGTTACCTACCGTAGGACCTCCGTCCCCGAAGCGAAGAAAGAGGAGCAGGCAATAAGGTTATTGTCCTCTCCCGGCCCAGTAGTTCCGCAACTACTACCGTGGTTGTTGCCAGCGGGGATCCCCCATTCCGAAAGGTTACTGGGCCGGCCGTTAGGTCCAAAGTTGTATGCCATTGCTATGGTGCCGCTAGATTCACTACTTCAGCGCCGTTATCGGACATTGCAGGCTGAGCATCTATTTCTCGTATATCGCTCTACACCGAGAAGAGGGATGTGTACCTCCAGCAACAACAAGAATGGAACCATAGGCTCCTATGCTGAGAGCATTTCAGGGTATAGGTCTAACCACCTCAATCAACTCCCCTTTTCTGGCATGCTATAGTTAGAAAAGTCTCTCGACGACGGGAATGGGAGATTACCAGTAAGCCAGATGCTTTGCGAACACTTTCATTTCAAATTGAAGGCATTTCGTTGCACTTAAATCACCTTCGTGAAGAGGCGCACTCCGATACCATTGATGTCCAATAGCTTTGATAGTAATGGCTGGATCTACTACTACCTCGTCCATTGAGTATAACAGAGCAAATGATGGTATAGCAATGAACATCAGGATGATACTTGGAAATATGGTCCGAATAATCTCGATAGTAGTTCCATGAACAATCCTTTGCGGGATTGGATTTTTTTTATAGTGGAAATGCCATAAAGCGCGAACCAAGATCCATGATACGAAAACCAAAATAAGAATGAGGAAGAAAAAGATATCATGATGTAAGTCTATTATTCCTTGCATCATAGGTGTTGCTGCGTCTTGAAATCCTAATTGCCATGGTTCCGCTGCATCACAAGGAGCAATTGGGAAGAATAGCCATTCTCGAACAATCATTTGGTTCATTCTTTGACTGCTCTGCTCTCTCGAAAAATTCGGAAAGACTTCTTCTTGCTCCCCCAATTCAGGAAGAGGTAAATTGCCGCTTGGTTGTTAACCGGAAAGCATGGGAGTTTTGGGCATAAGAATTGCTTTCTTCTCTTATTCAATTTCTATCACCAAGTTCTACCGTCTGGGGAGTTAGTCGATTAAGAGGTTAGATCTTCTCTTCTTCAAGCAAGTCTGTAAGCAGGATCGACTTAAGCATTGAAGAAAAAAGGGGCCGTGGATGGAAACTTACCTAACGAGGTCTCCCAAGATTTTATGCTCAGTACCTACGACATCAGCAAGCCTTGTTCTACATGGGAAGCTGTCTTCCCACTTGACTAAGAAAGAGTCTCGACCGACCCAGTCTTTACTTATTATATACAAGTTTTTGCTTTCCCATGACCGATAGCCGAAACTAGCTAGCCAGACTCAATGAATATATAAAGAAAGAACCCAACCTTCCTCGTCATGTAAGAACCAAGCTTCTCTAATCAAATAGAGATTCTAGTCTGAAAAGAGCCATTCAACGAAGACGAGGGCGAGATGAGAGGATCCCGGCAGGCCATCATCATGTGCTCCCATATTTGATGCACCTTCTCCTCCCTCTGCTTGGGAATCATGGAGAAGTAGCGACGAGTTAATCAAAAAAGGCAGTGAATGAGTTACTAAGAATGAGTGAAACAACTTTCTATTTTCTGTCTTTAGCCGTCCTAGTCTTATAGAGTTAGGCTTGGAACCTGATCTTTATTATGCTTTTACCCGTGTAAGAAAGATAAGACTTCACTGCATTAACAGCTTCAGCCGATACAGCATCATTGCCAGCTTCTATACCCGGCTAAGCCAGTCAGCAAACCAGTCTTAACAGCACCCTCTTCTATAGCCTTTCAACTCCAGAAGTGGTCCCCCGAAGATTGAGTACATGCCATGAAAGCCTTTTCTTTTATGGCTCCATACCGGATAACGATATGTCTTAGACTGGAAAGGGACGTCAACTCGATCGAGCCTATCTCCCGATAGTATCTTCTCGAATGAGACCTAAAGGGACAATAACTCAGGACAGTCAAGCCTTTTTAGCTCGCTCCTACCTCTAAGATAGAGGGCTTACTAGCTAACAAAGAACGAACTCTGAACTCGGAATCGAAAGAGCTCTTTTGGGGTTGGTTTGAGGGAATTGAATCTGAAAGCAGGACAGAATAGGCTCTTACTGCTCTAGAAAGAAAGCATTACCAACCGCAATCTCGTATCATAAAGGACTTTTGACTTCGCCGCCTGCCTTTTTTTTAATATATTATGGTAGATCAATTGGTTGTACTCTGCGTTCAGTTGCTAGAGCACGATTCACCTCGTCATATGAAATTACTGCTTATTATACTTATTAATCTACAAGAACATTAACATTGTGTAGTTTTAGTAAGGGTTAAAGATTTACCCGGTGTGAGATATCACATTGTTCGAGGAATCTTAGATACTGTTTCAGCGAAAAATCGTCGAGTCGACAGGGCCAATGCGCGGGGAAAGGATTTAGTTTACCGAATGCGGAAACCTATACAGTTTGAGTGCTGAGCCCTGTGCTTTGCTGTCCATTTTCCTCGGAAAGAAAAAGGATGAATTTCATTAATAATGAATCTCCTCTAGTTCTTAGGGTCGAGGTATACTGTCTTTTTTTATAGTCCTCCATTGTCTATCTTTAAGTTAGTTACACCAACCCTTTCTTTGTCTAGGACAAACTTCGCTCTGTCATCTTTTCATCGCATTATTTAATGAAATTCATCCTTTTTCTGGAATTTTTGAATATTTCCAAGACTGAAGGCTATGAAGACTTGTACCTAAAGGCTTTCATCAGCTACCAAGCTGAAGGTAGCTTTTTTCTCCTCCATCGCTCAAGCGTGGGGCATTTTACATCATTAAGGAGTTCATCTCCCCACACCCTGACTTTCCTTTCCTGCAATCTGACCTTTCTAATGAAGGAAAGAAGTTTAGAACGAATTCTTACTGGAAAACTCTCCTTGTAATAAGATCACTCCATGCTTTTTTCAAAGATGAAAGAAAAGCAGAGATTGAATTTCGAGAGAAAAACTGTGGATTGAAAGGGTGAACTATCGACGACCTTTGATTTGGAAGAAGGACGCTCGAGAGACCCCCGAAGGGCGTTTAGTGGGAGCTTTCCCTTCCCAAGGGAAATGCCTGAAAGAGTGACCGACGACAGGGAGTGAAGTTTTTTCTTTTTATTGGACGATTTGTCCAAAAGAGACCATGCGACCGCTTCTAATCGACGTTTAATATCATTTTCATATTCATAAAGCAGAAGTTTGGCAGCCTTATCATCGGAAGGGATGACGGAGACACTCGAATCAGACGCAGTGTCAATCTATTCATTGTCATAGGCTGAGGAAAGGTGGTCTTCCATCGGATGTTTTTCCTTACGACCGGGAAGAAGTAAACTTCCCTCGTGAGCAGGTAGAAGAGCTCGAGCAGCAGATTTGCGTCTTTGTCTCAGGAACTTCTACTTCAGAAAGGCCTCCATCTTTCTTAGCAGCGGTGGGAATTGGCACGTCAACAGACTTGAATAAAGACCCTCACTCAGGCATTATCAACCTCTTATGAGCCTTTCTAACTACCTTTTGAAATTTCAAATAGTAGACAAAGATTACTCGACCGTAAGGAAGGTCATAGCACAAGGAAGCCCCCCTTTCTCCCGTCATGATGAAGATCTTTCTTGATTTTTTTCTGGATAAGCGCATAAACTCTTTTATGCGAGTGTAAGGTCACATGGGTTATGTCCGATATGCGGATGACATGATTATCGCATTCCAAAGTGAGGTGGAGCTGGAGTGTCCTTTCGGAGATTTTTTACAAATATAATATGAGGAAGGCTCTTCTAGACTTGAAGTTAGAGATGACCCTATGTGAGCTAACCCGGTGTGCCCCTAGAAAGATCCGGTTCTTAGGCTTGGTCGTCGCAATAAGACGGAAGGGTTCCCTGGAAATAAAGAAGGGCGCCTTTAAAGCGTTGAAGGTAAAGGCAGCTGCTCGGGAAGCTTCTGTCGTGCGTCTTCCTACTGAGTTCGAGTTCAGGTCTTTCACTGATTACCAGCTTATGACACGCGGGTCACTAAGGCTCTACGCTTTCTGGGGGAATTTCTCCTTGATTGGAATTAGAAAGCCTGCCTTTCTTAGGTCTGATCATCGTAAGAGAAGAATGTCAACCAAGGCTAGGACTCGTCATTAGCACTTCTCATGAGAGTCTTTCTACGACGCTCGTCAAGCGAAGTAAGTTGCTATCAAGAGCTTTAGCATGACGTATAGTTGAATAGCCTATCAAGTTCACTTGAAATCGGAAGACTCAGTTGTCTCGTCCACATTCCTTCCCTGTCTTTCCCCAGGTAGGTCCATTCAGGCGGAGTTAAGAGACTATTGGTCTTACCAGCTGCCTATCCTTTTCTCTGCTCTCGAAGATCCGTCACGGCTAATGCCGTTGAGAGACATTGAACTTGCTGCGGAGTCCCGTACCCACCTAGATTAACCCTGAGCAGCTAAGCCGCGATTGATGGGACTTAGACAGTAGGTTCAAAATCAACCTAGTTCTCATAGCAGGGAGTAGCGACTGCTTAGTCTGGTAAGCTTGTGCTGCAATTCCTTGATGGAAATGCCACTGGACTTGCTCTTGGACTTTGTTCCAGACTGGTAGTTGTGTGCGGGGTGAAAGGACGAGAACCTGCTGGCATCGATACGGCCTTTAGGGACTGACTTATTAATTAGCTGTCATCACTCTATGGGCTAGCGATTCCTTACCACTCTTAGGCTTTGGAGATTAAGGAAAGCATGCTGCACCTTCTGCAGATGAGCCGAATTGACTCCTTTTTCTTTTTCAGAGGTCAGCGGGGGTGGCAGCCATCTACGCGGGTTTCAATGGAAGTACCGAGCATTCATCTCAGTCGCCTAAGACTACACAGCCTCATCACAGAGCGCTTGAATCCATCCCTACAAGTAAAAAGGGAAACTTTCTATTGGACTATGAACAACATCTTTCGCCGTCTTAGATTCAGTCGGATAGTGAAAACAAAACATTAGGCACCTGTGATTCTCTCTTCCTACTAGTCTTTAATGGAATTGGTCTGCCCTTCTTCCCCCATTTATCCCATTCCTATTGGAATGATGGGTTGGGTTGGACACTTTGGAAGAAGAGTGTAACCTTCAGCAATTGAAATCTCGTGCCTACGTGGTTGGCTTACTTCCGCTAATGACCAGAGAAGGAACTAATGCCACCACCTACCTCTGTCGACCAAGCGTGCTATTGATGATTAGGATTGTGATTTACATTTGAACTACTGATCCTAATTGCTTTGCTACGTGTCTGTGCAGGGACTACGACTTGCTTAGTGCGGGGCTGCTTGTCGTGATTGGTTGGGCACTCTCAACTCCTCCGCGCCTAGGAACTACGGGTACACTCTTCCCTCAAAAAGCAACTCCAACTGGAATTCCATTTGACTTTCGATCGCTGGGACCATAGGACCTCCTAGAGATGCGCCCTATTAGCTACTACCAACTAAAGAAAGTCAATCTAATCTTGTTTGCGAGCGGACTGCAATCCTTAAGAAAAAAAATGCATGAATGATAATTGGCAATGAAACTGAAGAAGCTTATGTAATTGGAAAGGCTTACTTTTTTTTTCCAGTTTGATCAGATCCATAGGAACTGGCTTGTTTTTGAGCTTGCCCATTTCCTTGTGTTCTACGCTTTAACTGTAAGCAGTGCTTTTAGAGTGACTTTCCCACCTCTATCTTATTAAACTAGCTACCATTGTTCTAGAGTATGGTAATCCTTTGACTAACTCTAACTCCAGCTCTTAACTCCTACGTTCGTTGTATACTTTCAAAAGTATGGAATGCTCTCTTCCTTGGTCCCCCTATCCCTCCCTGTAAACTTAGACAGCCTTAAGAAGCTCGTACTCGTAAAAGGATATCGGAGACAACTTCTATTCAATCAGGTAGACGGCTCTTAAACAGCTTTGTTTATGCCAGCCTATAATGATGTTCCAGTGTAGTGTTTACTTCTTTGCTTGCTTTGTTCCTAGTCCTTTTCTTCGAATTTCCTTCTACTCTCCTTCGTTCTGTAAACTTATCTAAAACGCTTTTCTTTCCTACTTGCGAGTTTACCCGAAAATCTTCAACCCATTTTTCGGAGTTCAAAGATAACTATTCCGAGAAGCAAGAGCTTTAGCGTAGATTGATTGCTACACTGGAACATCTAAGAAAGAAGCCTGACTCTTAGACTGAAGAATAGATTGACCCACTGAAGTCACAGCGCTAAAAAAAAAGCCTTATTTCAAAAATCCAACTGAACTCGTATATCCTACTTCAACAATAGGAAAAGGGGTCAGAGCTTAAAAGACTACTGGAATCATTGCCTTAAAGCTATGCATCTCTTACTCTTACGCAGGGGACGTAGCTCTTCAGGCCTTTGGCTCGCTTCTCCAACTTCTTCCTTCTCGCAAAGATATTAATTCTCGGAAAAAGCTCTTTCTCTTGCCATTATTGATTATTGGTGGTTTAGTCAGTCCGTGGGAAGGCAGTGGAAGAGAAAGTAGCTGCGATTGCTTGAGTTCAATCAGTTGAGGTTGGTTCAGTTTGGTGGTATCCTTTTTTAAGTCGTTTTGATCCCGGCTCCGGGCAAATGGATTTCGGTTTTTCTTCCACGTGACATCCCCAAGTGAGTCTTCTGCTTTCACTGTCTTCTCGAAAGCTAAAGGTAGTTCACCTAGGGGAAGAATCCGACTAAGCTTAGCCTTGACCCAACAAGGTCAAGCCTTACCTTCTCTTTCGCGTGAACGTGGACAAGTTAGCTTAGCAGGTTCGGAAGAAGGCTATCGTCAAGACCTCTCAGTGCCATATTCATATTAAGGAGAAAGAGATGAGGCGAAAAGCAGCTAGTTCACATCTTCTCTTTTCGTTTTCTGGGGTTAGGATCTGGTCAGGGAGGTTAAAATCAAACTAGCATTTCTAAGAGCTAAGAGTTCGATGGCGAAGGGCTTAGCAGCATAGTAAATAAGAGTGACTGAATGCAGTCCTGACTTAGGCCTTCAAAGTAAATGCTAGGCAAACTAAGAAGTAGTTCTCTTTTTTAGTTACAACTTTCCTTGAAGTTGGGCTATTGACATATTAACATATATGATGAAGCGCCTTAGGCGAGGGTAGACAAAGAAAGAAGAATCACTCCAAGAGGAATCGCCTGAAAGAGTGTTTTCAAAAGAAGTAGTGCACGAGCTTCGACAAAAGAGTTGATATAAAAAAGAAAATGACCTGTAACCTTCATGTTCATCTTATAGAGTGTAAATGAAAAGACCCTCTATCTATGATGTCTATCTTAAGAATATGAAAAATGCTAATAACTTTTTTAATATAAGTTGAGGAAAGGGTACACTTTATTGCATGCTGCACTGCCATATTTGCCTTAAAGAAGAAGCTAAAGGCCCTTAGGGTACTCTATACAAGGGTGGCTTTCTCTGAGCTTTTAGCCTAGTCCACGCGGCCATACATAGAAAAAAAAAATGAAAATTCTTACTTGCTGCGGCAGGAGCTAGAACCGAAAGAAGATTCCGCTGATGCCCTTACCGACCGACGGACAGTGCCTTTATCTTACGGAGATCTGCTTTCGTTCTGAGTGGATCAAAGGGTTGCTCCTCCTCAAATAACTCCCTCACTACGCTATTGAGTGGTTCCCCGCAGTCGCATGGACTGCTGACTTGAGGATGAGAACTCATAATTTGGTTGACAAATGTGTCCTTAACCACTCGAAATAGCAGGTCCATATCTGGTGTGCTAAGAGCTTCTGGCTTTACGAGTAAGAGTTCTTGGGCTGTAAACCACCAGACGGAAAAGCCAATTATAGCACAAAGGGTCAAAGCAAAGCGCATGTCCCTCCTGTATGAATATACTTTAACATCCTTTAACCGGATGGACTTTATCCGAGAGGTTTCCCGGTTGATATCCGAAAAGCCAACCTTTCTATCTGGTGAGCGAAGTCAAGTGGCTTTGCCCGTCCCTTCTGCTATTTTGAAGGGGAGTTGCCCTCTATTTACAGTGTAAGCAGTCCAAGGACCAAAGGAATAGACAACCGCCGAGTGACCAAGATGAAATAAAAGCTTTCTTGTCCCGTGTGGCGCCCGTCGCATCATATACTGAAGTTTTTCCTGCAGCCGTGATTCCTGTCGCTGTTCCTCTGTTCGAGTTCGCGACTTTAATTGTACCCATACCGGAGGCCTTAGCGGATTAGTCATACGAATACTTCCGGGAGCCATATCTACATTCATTGGGTTACTACTACTGCAACTACTACCTTGTTCTTGTCCAGTAGGGATTTTTCTTACTACAGGACTTTTTGAGGTTAGCTTATTAAAGAGAGGGAGCATAATATGCGGGGATCTTTTCAGAGAAATTCAAATGTGAAAAAAAAAGAAAAATAAAGATCCCATTTTCCTTTTCATAACATCAGATTCGGCCTAGAACGCCTAGCGACTATAGAATCCTAGAATAAGAAACGGAGCTGGCACGGGTCTTGCTTGAATTCATCTCTGCAGATGTTTTCTCTGCTCTAGCCGCAAAGCTTCCCCTTAACTTAAGTTAGGGCCTCACCTACTCCAGCAGAGTAAGAAACGAAAGGGAATCGAAGAGCAAAGATAGGAAGCGCGTATAGCATAGGTCTTGACTTTGACATTGGGACTCGGCCCGTTCCAGAATTGACTTCAAACGCATCAGTCTAGAGAATAGAGAATCCCGGGAGAGTAGGGAGCAGGGAAGACACTCGTCTTTGAAGTCAGCCCAGTTGGCACTGGCTTTGAGTTCCTTTTAAGTTAAGGAAGGCTTGACCCGCGTATCTAACCTCGGCTAGAAGCTTAAGGCCTATCAAAGGGATCCCGTAGAAATAGGATAGGAATCCGTAAGCCTATAGTAGAAGAAGAAGAGTTAGGCCCATCCCCTCTCTCCCCCGACTTAGGAAGGAAGCACTTTATAACCGCTCGGACAGAGAAGAGAAAGGCTATTAAGGTGCCAGATTCTTTCCTCCTTCTTGCCAGTTAGCTCTCCAGGGAGTGAAGGCAGTTACTGATTAAATTCTTTCGTAGGGGCAGGCTCATGGCGATAGGTTCTTTAAGTAAAGTCTCTATAATTAGAATCTAGGTCTCAGTAGACAGAATTAGCCTAGTAAAGCTCTTGTGGCTAGCTCTTGGTCTGGGATCGCTCCCATCTACCTTTCCTCCAAGAGCAAAATGGATGGCACTTGCTATGGGATCTTCTTCTTTATCTATGATAGCAGCAAACGCAATTGCAGCAGGTTAGGATGCGCCGGGCGCCCTACGAAACTAGACAGCTTAAATGTGATTTTAGTGACTGTTCTGCAATTTTTTCATTTAGTAACTGGATTCCCTTGACCTTCGCGCTGATGGAGATAGTGGTTGTAGTGTGGACGACCTCGCCATCTTTCACGTCAGGATCCGTTGCTCAACCCCCTTAAGTCCGACATGTGAATAGAAGCACTGTGCGGATTCTTCCCCACGTCCTGCGGTAACGGTTGAAAAACTAGAACTCGACTCGAAGAGTTGAGATAGCTAATCCCTAAGAAATCACTTAGCTGCAGTTAACCCGCGCGCTCCGAAAGAAAACCCATTTTGTTTTTATATGCCTTACTTTTCAAGGAAGGGGGGTGGCTTTGAAGCAAAGAATTCACTTCCCAGGCAAAACATAGGCTGTTAATTCGGAATCAAAAGCTAGAACTAGGGCGATTGAAAGAGTGTCTTGTCCGTTTACAATTCAGGATAAAGAGAAACGGGAGATGTTGGTTCGACGTCTGCGGATTTGATTGGTGGAGTCAGTACGGACCTAGGGCTAGGTCTCTTGGAGCTTTTGGCGCTCCGCTCCTTGCTTTGAAGCCTACTCTTGTCTTGCTGGCTTTCAAGCCGGAGTGCTTATCGCTTTACGAAAGCACCTCTTTTTCCGTATTTACGAAAGGATAATCCTTATTTATTTCAATCATTTTTTGATTAATTAATATTTATTAAGTATTCCATTATGCCGTTCTCGGGCATTACTTCTTTGCGCCTCTATCGAGGACAAGTTGGAAGGGTCACTAGTTTCCAGCTGAACCGTAGACTTTGATGGGGTATCCAACTCTTTTCTAACCGCGCCGTCGGCTAAGATACTTTCCGAACTTGACGAGCCAGAAGGCCCAGATGGAAGACTCGATCAAAGATTGCTTGTGAGGTAGGTGAAATTCCAACCTTTATCCTAGGGGGTCCCAGGACTCCTTTTCTTTGAATCTTTGAAAAAGGTGTAAAAAAAATGGCATAAATTCTTTCAAAGTAGCTAGTAGCTAAACCGGATTCAATTGAGTTGCTTTTCGCCTTTGAATGCCGAGCAAGTCGTCTCCTTCCTTTTTGGGTTAGGAAGTGGCAGGCTCGGTACGGTTCGCTCAGCAGACTCCGTTTGGTATCGGTACTAGTATAACAATTCGGCAGATACTTATATCTATATTTATGTTTCGGTGAACTCTCCAGTGGCATCATCTTCTACGTGAACCTTCTCCTCGTCAGGTTCTTACTCTGCTTATGGAAAAGCTGCTTCGAGACAAGCGGCTCCGGGAAATGCTACTGAGGAAGAGGAGGCTTCTTTCCCTAGGACTAGTTGCTTAAGATTCGGATTCGGCGGATGAAAGAGCAAATTCTTATTCTTCATTTGATGTGTCTGAAACGGCTTCTGATTTAGCTTCAGAGTCAGTCTGGTTATAGACCAAGCCCCCTCTCTTAGTCAGTTGCTAAAGTCCCAGTGGTAACCAAACGTCAGAATGCGATGTCTGACCAGTAGGTGGGGAAGTTAGGGCCGGCAGGTACAATGTTGATTTTCATACCCTCTGTCTAAAGCTGGCTTTTTCTGCTGCTTGCCACTACTCCGAAGTTGATGATTTCGCTTCCGATTTGGTTGGTTTTCAGTCTACCGTGTACTGTAGATAGTAGATAAAAGAATGCATGTTCACCTATAATAGAATAGAAAAGAACCTTTTCTTCTGTATGAATCGATATTATTACATTCCAATTACGCCAGGAATGACCACGGAATTTATAACATGGTGGTCGGAGGAAGAAAAATCTTGCTTTCAAGCCATTCTTGAAGCCATCTCCCCTGGAGATGTAAAAAGGATAATCCCGACCCAGAAAGGAAAAAGCAAGACCAAGAAATCCGTCCCAGAGCCCTTGTCGAGTCAACTTTCTCCTCCCAGACTGAAGTCCGTGGGGCACAAACCAAAGAAAGGTATCGAGACTGGGTCTGGAGGGCTCTTCAGGCAATTCCATTGTGAGTTTTCCCGATCATGACGACGAAGCGAGTTAAGGTTGCCCTAATGGAAGGGTTGCACTGAACTGGCAAAGAGAATGAATGAGATTCCGGGGCTCCGGTTCCATCGATTTATACTTAATAGAAAGAGCTTGAAAAAAAAAAGAAGAGAATGTGTTCGGAATAGAACTCAGAGAGGCAGTCCCTCGTGAGTACGGGGGGAATCCGAGTTCATGAGATTGAATTGATGTCATGTATTTCTTTCCCTTCTGGCTCTCACTGATAGACCACCCCGCCCTATCACATGCCAATGAAAAAAGAACCCAATCGGGAAAACCTTCTTTCTATTTGTTGGTGGAACATTAACTGGCCCGAAAGAAAAGGCCTGGAAACATAGGAAGACATGTCGGCAGTGGGGCTAAGGAGATGGGGGAATTGTCCAGAAAAGCGCTATGAACGCGCACATCAACATAATGCCAACTACTAAAAAAGGATTTCCTAGAATATTGAGTGCGTCAGGACGTCTTGTAGTTCATCTTAATCCTGCCTCCTTCTTTCAAGTTCGTTCTAATGAAAAGAGCGGGTTCTCTGATTCCATATTTCCAGAAAATCCACTTGCTGTAATTGTAATGTAAGTAACACTTCTCTATGGGAAAGCAAGTTCTTGGAACATGTGGAACCCCAATTCGATTTCCCCTCCTAACCCTTGTCATTGCTCTCCGGACCGGGAGAAAAGCCCTCATGCCGGGTGTGTCGTACACTTTCAATTGCCTGTGTTGTTGTATGAACTATGGGATCTCGCATCAACATATGATTGAATAGCTGAATCATGATGACTCACTCGGTGAATAAGACTGTATACGTTTAGCATAACTAAGGGCGGCGATGAGTTATATCGCAACAACTTACTTACCTAGGAATCTTCTCGATCGACCCCTCCCCCCCTGCTTAGTTTTTTGATGGAGGAGCAGTACTGTACTTACTCGATGATAATAGTTCTTTCACTTGCATCTCTGTGCATTTATCCCGTAGGGAAGTTGCTTTGTTTTCTAGTGCTTCTAGCTGTGCGAGAGCTATGCGTGAGATAGGCATCAAACAAAATCAGCATCAGTCAGGCAGGAGTGGGGTAAGGCTCGACCTTTTCCAAATTGTAAAAAAACCATTTTTCGTAAAACGAGCAATGTCGCCATTTTCATTTTCTTTTTTCTTTTTCATTTTTAATAAGTTGATTCAGCTTCCAATTTTCCTTCCGAGTTAGCGAGACTTTCTGCTCCGCAGGGGGCAGAAGGAATATAAGCTACCGGCCCCGAAGGGGAATCAGAAATTGATAGGGCTGTTCGCCCTACCTACTTAGTTGAAGTCCGGCTCCCGTTCTTTCTAAAAAAGAAAGCTTTTTCGGGGAAAGCGTCCGGTCCGCTCACGTTAGGAATAGAAGTTCTTTTTTGATGTAGTTGCTTGTACTTTCATCGAGATTGGGGTATACCCACGGTGCGGTAGAAGATCGAAAAGAATGCCCGTGGCATAGCTTTCCGTCTTTTCTGGAAATTTTTCATCGATTTCTTTCATCAAGAAGCATGATGGTAGTTTAATTGCATCGATTATAGAGCGCTGAACAAAGTGACCATCAAGAACAAGTACCCCGTACCTCTTATTGCGGACCTTTTCGATCAGTTGAGTGGAGCACGATACTTCACGAAGTTGGATTTGCGGTCGGGGTATTATCAAGTGCGTATTCCCGGGGGTGATGAGCCAAAGACTACCCTTACCAGGGGGCATTCGAGTTCCGCTTTCAAGGTCTACCTATTGTCAGGGAAGACAAGAAGAGTACCTTCTTTTGCGTGCTAGTCAGCTACCATCCTTGATTTGATATAGGTTGTTCTCCTGCAAGAAGTCCTTCCTATACCTGATTCTTTATCCTTTTGAGTTTGAGAAGGATTCAACAAAAGAAGCATATTGATAGTCATTGCGCTTGGCAACAACCACCAGCTTCCCCAACGAGAAGACCGATGCCACTCCCACTTGAAGTAAGGAATGAGCGTGGTTTGGGGTATATTAAATACAAGAGATTCTTCTTTCGACGCAGCCGCATCTCCGTACTATGATTTGACAGCTCAACCGTTGGTTGATCAGCCAACCGGCAAATCCATTTATACAGAAAGACCAAGCTGGTGTGCCACACCTCCAACTCCAACTACTACAGGAAAGAGCCCACCTCCCTATCATGAATCAATTTGATGGATTGTACCTTCCTCTTTTGGAAGTTGGAACTCCCCGGGGACTCACGTTTACTATTATGATTATTTCCCGTGATTTTCTCTTCCCTATTAGTTGATTAGTGATTGATTTCTGATCTATTTCTTTCTTGTTAGCTTAACTGGCTAAATGGATTTCATTGGCAGTTCGGTCCGATCAGTCGGATTCATATGTATTATGGGCTCTTGGTTTAGGAGCCAGATTCAGAGCAAATCACTAATGTCGAAACTCTCGCGGCAAAGCCTCGTGGTTGGGACTTGTTTCAATTTACCGAGTTGAGTAAGGATAAATTGCTTTTTCAGCCAGCTGACGTAGGGGGATAGAGCTTTTAAGCCAGTTACCGATATATAATAAGTTTCTTAAACAGCATTCTAGCAAGTTCACCTATTGTGAATATTGTGAATAACGTAGGTCTCTACAGGCTATTACCGCATTGGGGGCATCCCCTTCTATTGAATCAAAGGGAGAATCTTATTCTATTTAGTGAATTCCTTATGCCCTGGGTCTTGGAATCAATACACAGAATTGAGCCTCACTGACCACTCTTTCAGCTTAAGCACCTTACTTTCGGGCATTGGAAATAGCCCTAGTTCCAGCGGATCCAGTCATTCGAATCGACTTGAGTTCTCACTTGGCCTTAGCACGAATATCTAAAGGAAATGGAATTACCCCAAGCCTTTTCAGGCGGGCTATGTGTTCGAAGAGCGGATCGAGCTCAGAGTGTTGGTAAGACTGTCTTAGTAAGGTCGGCTAAGACCGTGTAGCTAAGCACGGCTAAATAGAAAGGCTTTTCCGGAGGAATGGGCATCCTTTTTTCTAGAGCACCGGGGAAGCAAGAACGATTGTCTTCAAAAGAATTCCCCAACAGGAGAAGTTTGAGTCCTAAAAGGACCTCTGTATCCCACGGCAATCCTAATGTAATGTAACTTTCCGATTAAGGAGCTTGCTTGATCGGTCTTCTTCTCTTGTCAATCTGCAACCAAGTCAAGAGGTAGAACAAACGCATCCTCAAATGAGACAGATGAAAGGATAACCACTCACTCGGGCGTGGGAAATAAGAAAGGTGGATTCGATCAAACTCCTTTGCCCGCTACAGATTCTGTTAACGAGTTTCGAGCTTCCCAGTCTTGGGCTTATTCCTGGCTCAGAAGAAAGGCTTTAGATAGAATGTTAGAGAGTGGCTGGCTCGCTTCTTTTTTTCTTGAATTGAAAGCGATTAGAGTTTAGTAAGGGAATGGCCGTTGGATGCCTTGGCTTCACTATCTGGTTGGGCGACTTAGTAAACTCTCTTCAACAAGCCCGAGATTACCTATCCTTGGCCGACTTCTCCTCAAGAAATTCGAGTCTTCTAGCTAAGGCACTCGCCCTCCTAAGCTTCGTCCTCTCCCTTTCTTTAGTCGAGCCCTACTTCTGATCCTCTCTCGATGGAAGTCTTTCTCGCTGATGCTAAGGCACGAGCTACTTCTAAGAAACGAGCTTCCGACCAGCGGCTACTTTAAATAGCAATTCAGAGACATAGGCAATGCCAACTCTCTCAGAAAAGAACTAATAGGCCACTTGGAAGATGATCTTGACAACCTCTTGACACTTAACGAAAGAGCTGCACCCTCCCCCGTTGCTCGAATAAGTAAACTTACTTCTTCTCCCTTAAACGCGCCTAAAGCTTTCTCTATGGTCGACTTAGTAAACTACCTTCTTCTACCGAATGAGAAAAGATTGAATGACTTGCCTCATTCTCTCAATCGATCCGAACTTCTTTTCTGTCTTCTTCGCCTGATCGTCGAATAAGTAAACTCCATCATCTGACATCTTATCTTATACCAAATAGGCCGCATTCACAATGGGAAGAGACATGCCATCCTTCGAAGAAGGGACATACCTTGCACTACCTTTATCTAACCACCTGATTCAAACTAGCGGTCTACTAAGACTTTCAAGAACCCGGGACCTCAGGATGCTTTGCCTTGGAAGCAAATCGAATACGCTATTACCATCTTCTTTCTATTCTATGCTTACCCATCAAGAGCAGAAGCTAAGAGGAATACCAAACTGAAACAAAAGGATCAGATTCTCATAGAAGACAACTCAAACAAGAAGCTGAACCCCCTTCCAGCCCTTGACTTCTCGCTTATATCATCTCGGTCGAGCTAGTAAACTACCTTAGCGGCATCAACAAGAGCATTTCTGGGATAACCTAAGGCACTCCCTTCCCCTCAAGAGAAAAAGAAGCTTCTTTTCCCGTTGATGCCCTTTCGTAGCATGGAGGCCGGATCTGGAGAAATTTTTGAAATTCAAGTAGCTTCCCTTGCTTCTACGACAGGGTTTGGTGTTCTCGGCCCTTTCTTCGACATAGAGTAGAGTCTTTCTTCTTTCTTTTATTTCATTTCATTCTATTGATAGATTCTAGCTCCAAAGAGCATATACATGGAGCTATGTCGACTTACGTACGTAAGTCTCGTTGACCAAACGAGAAAGTATACTAGGCCACATATCATCCCCTCTTTCCATACAAGAGAGAAAAAGAAAAGATAGTTTGATCGGTGCCTCTGGCCCCCTTGTTCCTTTCTCCTTGACGTTATTTTCCTCGGTTTTCTTACAATAGGGAAGGTAGCTTGCTTACTTAGCGCTTGCGCTAAGGATCTAATCAGAGTCAAACTTGGATTAAAAAAAAAACCTTTTCCTTATTAGCCAGAGTACAAGCGTACTCTTTGATCTTTAGTAAAGGTGGATTAAGCCAAAAAAGATTTTTTTCGAACAGTCTCAACGTCCTCGTTGAGAGTCGCTCTGCGAGACGCCCAGTAGTCTCTGACTTGGTCTTCGGAATCGTAAGTCTCAGCCCCTTCCCAGCTTGACTTGCTCTCAGGTTGGCCCTTCTACTTGACTAAGTAGTATTCCATTCGTGCAGTCGGTGTATGGGCTAGCCCATGGTGCGGTCAGCTATGATATACTCCACTTCTTCTTTAGTAGGTTAGGTTCATCTACAACATCTGGTGGTGCCCTCGTGGGCACGTTCCTCTCTGGGTCGGTCTGGTCTAATCGAAGTCAACTGACTTACATGGAATACGGGGTGAGTTTTCACCGAGCTGGTCGCTTGAGTCTATAGGCTATCTTTTCTATCCGCTTCTCTACAGGGTCTACTTTCTTCTTTCTTCAGACCGGGCTAAGCCTTTAGGTTGTTTAAGTAGGTTGGGTAGCTTCTGCTATCCTCCTGCCACCTCTTGGCAAAGTAGGCTGATGGGCAAGCTCCCTCCTGTCGCAATGGTGTGGGGCGTCAGAGGCTGTTGCCCCGTGGCCAACTCGAAGGGGCTGAAGTTCGACGCAGAGCTTTTTTGTTGTTAAGTTATAGTAGTACTGAGCAATATCCAACAGCTCCAGTCCTTCTGGTTTGCATTCAAGTTCCTTAAGTAGCCTTCGAGGAGTCCATTTATTTATTCTCTCCGTCTGAGCTTTCAAAGATATACCTACCGTGTAGGTATCTGACCATCAGATACCGACAGTCGTCTTCTAACATTACCGACTTTCAAATATTGGGTTTTCAAAAATTTCACATAACATAAAAGCTCTTTTCATCATCAGAAACAACCTGATTTCCGGCCTCTTGCATTGCATTACCATAACGACAAGAAAAAAAAAAAAAGAAAGATTGCTCTTGTGACTTGGAATGAACCTTTCCCGGTGGAGGAAAGGAATAGCGATGGATTTTTATGGAGCATCCAGGAACAAGAAGATTCAATCGGACGACGAATTCTTACGTGGTCCAAGGAAAGAAAAGGTCCGCTTCCACGATTTAATCTATATTGAATCTGAATATCAGAATAGCTTATATAGTCATGATTCAATTCAGGTTGACTTTTTATTTCTTTCTCATTTTTCGGATCTTATTGGAACAATGGAGAAGGAGGAAGACTTTAGCGATTCATAATAGGATATCTTGAATATCTATGTCCCGGAACATAAAATATTTCAAATGGAAAATGAAGACTAAGACAGTGGAAGCCCTTTTTTTCGGATTTGAAGTGATGACTTAAGCCTCTTTCTTAGGGCCTTTAAAGAGCGTGACTCTACCGCTTTTTTAAATGAAATTTTTAAAATTAAAAAAGAAAAGGCCTATTTGATTCAATTCATGAATTAGCCTACTATGAGTCTACTGGAATTTCTAATATATTCATTCATTAGATTAGAATAATAATCTAAATTCTAATAATTATAATATAGTATATCATTCCTGTCTCTGTTACAACACGGCGAAAAAAAGAAAAAGCAGAAAGAGGCTATAGACCTTATTTTCCTGGGATTGTAGTTCAATCGGTCAGAGCACCGCCCTGTCAAGGCGGAAGCTGCGGGTTCGAGCCCCGTCAGTCCCGACCTAGGCGCTGCAAGCGATCAATTCATCTCTCCATCTTCTGTGAAGAGAGTAGGATATAATTCCCAGCGGGAGGATCCTTCTTTTCTTTCGCATTTTTCATCAAACAAATAAAAAGTCACAAGAAAGAAAAATGAAAAAAGTACCGATTGTGATGGAATATGTAGGTTGGTACAATCGGAGGTATCACCATATTCAGGATTCAAAGGGATACCGTTCTAGTCTGGCTTTTTTCGATTGTTCCTGATCCATCGAATAGAATAGAGATTTTTTTTTTACGAAACGCAATTAACATGAAAGAGTACTTTTCAGATTCAACCTACCCTTTATTCTAACTCCGATTTTGTGTAACCTATATGACTAAATCTATCTATCTCATAAAAATGAATTGCACACACACTGGATTATCAATGTATGCGTCCTAATCAAAAAAGAAAAAAGACTAATAAAGATCTGCTGCTCTAACTCCTTGTGATTCGAGACTAGAGAAGGATATAGAATGAAAAAAAACAAGATGATGAGATTATGGAAGTACCGAGCATTTATTGCTACTGCACTGCTTATTCTAATTCCTACGGTTTTTTACTTTAAATTTGAGTATAAACTTAAGTCAAATTTGAATGAAACTTGAGTTCTTTTTTAGTTCTTATCAATGATTGAAGAAGAAGAAATGAAAGAGATTCAAATTCCAAGTCTTTATATTATAATGATTGAATCAGCGGTATATAGAAAAAATACAATAGGTAAGAAGCACAACACCATGTTCCCTCTTTCCTGTCGAAACGAGTCCCCTTCTTCTGTGAGCTAGGTCTATGGTTGCTACTTTTCTCGTCTCTGAAAAAGGGAAAAAACAAGACTATATGGTCAGTCACTTCGGGCTACTTTTTTGGGATCGTGATACTCGGGCTTATGAATTGAAGGAAATGAATATTGTCCTTTCACATTGAATCAAATACTTGCGCTTGATTTCTTTCGATGGCTTAGTCAGTCCGTTTGGAACTCTCCCCTATGTACTAAAACAATCGTAGCTGGAGCAAGAAGACGAGTAGAAAGAATAATGGTAATGCCAACCAGGCTTATCGAGGAAGATCGGAACAGGCTAAACAGGAGTATTGGATAGGGTTCTTTTTTTTATATTTATATATAATGGAAAAACTCTTGTTTATGTTAAAAATGAAGCAGTTACGAGTGCTTATGCCGGTTGGGGTATAGGGACCAGTGAAGAGGAAGTTTCTTGCTTAACCACAGGAGAACTGGTTTCCGGTGGGGTGATTCATGTTCTTCCGGTTACGGATGTTGTGCCACTTTTTCTTTTTGGGAGAAGGCCGGACGGAAAACAACAACCGAATCCTGCCGACACACTGTTCTCTTCAATAGTTCTTAACTTTTTTGGAGCCTATCCCCTTAATCTTAGGATTAATCAGATTGAAGATGACAAGTGGTATAAAATTTCCTAGCCAGAGAAAAAACAGGAAATCCTAATTTCTTGCTGGCTTGCCGAGAGGATTCTCCGACCTAGTTCGCGAGAAACTCCCGCACGTGTCGACCACGGAACTCACCTACGGGGAGATCTTTGCTACGGAAATAACGTCTCTCGATCGAGAATCGATTCGGTTCAAGATAGAGAACTGAGACAGGGAAGGGGTAGTATTTGCTACCAGTATGGAATAGGACTAGGAAGTTCTAGTTCCTCGACACGAAGGAAATCGAAAGCGCATCACGTGCTACATAGCAAATCGAGGCACAAGCACACGAGTCATAGGTACCAACGAAAACCTAAACCTAAAGACCAAAAAAAAGCCTTAGGAATATTAGATTCCACGACAAAGTCGACGATAGCGGTTCTTAGAGTAATAGCGACTCTGTGCTATTACGGAGAGCTACGTTTGTTCGTGCCTGAACATCTCTTCTTTCGATTCATCCTCCTCGGATGATGAGAAGAGGGTCTACACGATCACTCAACCCGGTTCGGCTGGTAGTTTTACTACTAGTAGTGAGGACTCGAAACAGCTCTCCCCTAGCAGCGCGCCCCCCTTCCCCTCCATCGGAGAAATCTCTATCAATTGGAAAGACTAGCTGAGCCAGATGGAGGAGGGGGCGGCGTCCCTGACTTCGGTTTATCTCCTCCTTTATTATTTCTTTCATTCAGATAGATACATTACATACCTTAAAAACAAGGGCCATCCGGTCGTGAGTGAGCGTCCAACCTTCACACGCTCTAGTGGTCTGAGCGGAGAAAGCGGCAAGAAGTGAAGTGGCCGCACGGTTCTTCTGAAGCTTCGGGAACGACCCCACCTGTAAAAAACACTGGACCACTTGATCAGAGTAAACAGCTCGGTCCCGCTCTGTCAGAGTCTTTTTGAAAGCACTTTATTTCGTTATTGGATGGACCAGCGGGATAAGAATGAATAGATAGATGCGGAACGCATGGTCTCCAGGGATAAGAAGTGGGGAGGCCGCGAGGTTGGGGCTTCTCTCTAGATAGTGAGTGGTCGAAACCTTGGGATCTAATTCCATATCAACAAGTCGGCCCTTTCGCGAAGCCGCGCGAGAAGACCGGACCCCGTCTCACTTGGAAGAGAGAACCCTCGTTTCGCTGGAAGAAAGCACTCACAGAGGGGAGCCGAAGGGTGACTGACTGTGTTGAAGGGTATCTCTCTCTCTCTCGACTGTGGATGCGCTACCTTCCCCTCTCTCTATTCAGTTGAAAGCATAGCGATGACTCCTCTATACCCCGCCATAAAATGCGGCGCATAGCGATGGGACGGCTTTCAAACAAAGGACGAGTAAGGGACAGGGAGGTCCTCATATGGAGTCGCACACTTACTTGAGCAGTGCGAGAGACTGGGAAATGGGTCGATTTTCATTCCTATTTGGAAGAGGGGGCGGACATAGGATCCAATCAGGAAGGCCGGGACTAAGTGTTTATACTTATAGATAGAGAGAAAGATAAGGCCAGACATTGATGAAAAGAGCCTCATCTGAAACTCGAACACTCACTGTCCTTAACAGAATTATATTCAATAATATACGATCAAAAAAATGAAAGTCTTATAATAAGAAGTGAAGGCACACTGTCATTACACGAGGGGAAGACTTGGACCAAATGGATCGTACTGCAGATACGTGTAGCTCATTAGTGGAGTACAACCACTCATGCTTTCGATGGAGATTGGGCTCCAGAGTAGGATCGAGGTATCGTATGGGAAAAAGCGAGGTTCGAAGAGCGCAGTTTCATTCATTAATGAGTGAAGCCTATCAACGAAAGCATGTACGTTGTAGCTCCTTTACATGGCTATCAAATACCTCTCTTATGTTTGACGGGCAAAGGCTTCAAACAAGTATCGATTGGAACATCCCGTACTTGATCTCTTCCTTCTCCTTGTTGACTAGCTGACCCAATTGAAAAATAAAAAGCATTCCGACCCGCGTCCTCAATCCCCATATCTCTTTCCTCCCTCTCGATATGGTTTGGTGCTAGGAACAGAGCTTCAAGCAAGACGGGTTGAAACATCCCCATAGCTTGGTCCTGTCTTTTGTCTCTTTCATTCACCTCGACCCGCTACTTCCATGGATCGATCAGAGTAAAGGAGCTCCTCCCTACGTGACCGATCGTTCCAATCATGAGACTTTTCGTTCCACCCATGTGTGTGTAAAATGGACAGGCTCTGTTTTACTTAAGGAAGGTGTCCCAATCTTGGAATTGTTTGATCTCGCTATATGGAAAAAGTGACGAAGTCGATTTCACTCCATAGAGGAACCTCGAAAACGAGAAAGTCGACCAACCCACGTAAAAACGAGTCAAGCCAATTTCACTCTATGACGGCCCCTCGAAATTGAACTTTTGCGATGAACCCCGTCTTTTTTTTTTGAGTCAATGTCGATTTCCCTCGGTGAGGAACCCTCACTTCACCATATGGCAAAAAAGACTACTTTTTAATATAGGTGGGATCTCAATTCCTCGTTTTTGACATGCTACTCACGGGGAAAGTGCCATTTGTTGGTTTTCCAATAGAGAAGGGAAGACCCAATCGAATGATCTTTAGTGCTCTCGCCTTACTCAGTAGGCCCGGTAATAGCTATCAGTCTTTCTCCGCCCTGCCTTATCTTCTTTCACTCGATCTACACTACCTCCATGTATTGCGCCATTGGAATCCGCTATCGAATGGGTTTCGCTCATAGCTGTAGGAGAAGTGCCCGGCTGTTCTCCTCCGTTCCTTGGGACAAGTCTTTCTACGGGATGTTCCTTTCCTCGTCTGCTCTGTCTGAGATGGATCTTCCCGCTCGCATCCTTCCAATGCAATGGCGCAATACATTTTTCTTTCTTTTGTTTTCAAAATAGGGGAGGCGTTGCATTCCTTGAATGAAGTTAGAAGTTACTAAAACGTATTCTTTATTAAGATAGGGTTAATTAAAGAAAGTCATTCGTACCATACTCTTTCAAGAAAGTAGATCTTTGTAAGTATTATATAATAATTGGCACATCTGCCCTTTTCGCCTCTCTATATATATACATATATATGTGCTTTAGCCCTGATTACGAAATTCTTTATAGAAAGAAAAAGAGATTCGTCTTGCTTCTTCATTTGATTGAGTGTGTGGTAGCCGCTTCTGACCGAACCGCTCTTTCTGTCATGAACTCTTCTCCTTTTTCACGGAAGCGCGATTGTGTTAGTGTTCCGGGAATCAAGGTTTCAACGAGAAGAAAAGAGAGGCCCTTATCTACCAAGATAAAGAGTACTCTCTCGTGCAAAATCTTCCCATTGGTCACTTCGATCGCTTTACTTCAACTCATCATCAGACTCTCTCTTTTCGGGAACTGGACCCTACCGCTTACACGCTTACGCGCAAAAACCTCTACTCTAATAGTTTGTTTGACTTCCAACAAAGACTTTTTTGTTGAAACCTTACTTTCAAGTGACTTCCTTATTTTTTTGAAATAGCTAAAGATAATGAAAAGACACATTATGATCAGTAGAAATGCTTTGATACAAAACCTCGACAGTAAATCGAGTGCCACCCCTCGACCTGAGTTATTCAGGCGTTTAGGTGAATTCGAATAATCGAAAGTATCTTAGTGCAACTCTTCTCCGGGTGACTGGATCCCCCCGGCGGGGGTCGCTCTGACGCGGAGGGCCCTGAGAGGCACAGCACCCCAGTAACGGATCCTTTGTGTAGGTGATGGGGAAGTTCCCCGGTCTCCCTTGGCACTAATAGTTTATTATGTTATGCCTTAATGAGTGGGAGAATTAGGAGATCACTACTGGCACCGACTTCGCAGGAAATTGCGATCCTACAAACAAGCGAATACATGCATAACCTTCGCCTGTTATCTCCTCATCTTACTATTTAGAAAGCACGGCTTACTTCGATGTTTTCTTACGTAAATTCGTCTTTTCTTTCGTATTCATTTTTCTCTTATTCAGATTTTCCTATTGTCTTTGTCTTCTAATCGAATTGGATTTGGATCTCCTTCTTGCCAAATTGAAATGCATTCGGCAAGGGACTCTACTTCTAAATCTATTTATTTAATAGGCTCGGGTGGGAGGAGGCCTCTTTTTTGCCACTATATCTAATTTTTTATACCGAGAACCTGGGGAACATGGCGGGCCTAATCAAAGCCGTCACCCCTT